TTAATTAAATTCAACTTTTCTTTTTCTATCTCAGAGTATCCATTCACTCGAAACTGATCTGCTTCCAGTTGAACTTTCCGTAAGCGAGCCCGTACTTTTTCCAACTGTTCAATGGCCCCTCCACGCAGTTCTTCTGAATTTCGAATAGTATTCAAGATCCTCTGTTTCCGATTATCTAATAAATCACTTAATGAAAGTAGATTATATTTACATACATGTCATAACTTCCATAACCCCTTCCCGAACCAAACATGAATCTTTCAATTCATTTGGCTCTCACGCCCAATTACTTAGAAAAAATTCCCATATACTTTTATATAATATAATGTAATGAGCCTGTCCCCTCTTTTTTTTGTTCATATTCAAAAAAAATATATAAACTAGCACCAAATAAAAAGATTAAGAGGACTCTTTTGACAAAAAATATGTAATTGTCAACAAAGTTGTTTCTTTTGTTTCTGAAAATGCAAAAAATTTTTATTACTTATATTTTATTACTTATACATAACACATAGGTCGTCGCTTCAGCATTGAATAAAAAAAAGGGGCATTTTGCCCTCTTTTACAATAAGTTACAAATAAGTCGTTCAAATCGTTTTATCATTTATCAATAGGAGTGTTATCTATCGATAAAATATTCATTTTGAACCATCTATTTATTAACATTATTAACATATTGGTAGAAAGAGTACCACGCTGCATCTAGACTTCAAAGAGTTTGTTTTAACCATATTATATTAAGGGTCCCGCGTTATTGGTTGCTAGAGAATCAAGGTAGGTTTTACCAATGAATTGAATCACGAAATGCTATGTTTCTTCCATAAAACATAAATTATTTAGATTTAGTCCGAAGTAATTCGCGCAATCGTGCACCTTTCTTTTATTTCCTAGTTAGAACGAAAAGGGTACAGCTGGTTGTATCCCGCCGATTCCTGAAATAAACAACTCGCACACACTCCCTTTCCAAAAAAGATCAATACACCAAGCACTACACTTAGATTTATTAGATTTGTTGATAAAATATCGGTATTAAACCCGAAACTCCCGGCGGATGGCCAGTAGCCCCAAGAAAGGAAAGAGTCGGTTACATTTTTCATATCATCTCCTCATATGGATAGACTAACTAGATCGACTAAAAAATTGACTAGAGTTATTTTTGTATCACTTCGCACCTCTTTTTTATTTAGTCCTTTTTTGTTCTGTTCCTATTGGGAAATTGGGAAATGGATTTTATTTATGTGAACTATACCCTTGTTTCAATACTTAGTTTCTCTTGGAGTAGGAACGGGAAGGATGAAAGCGAGGCGGGATACTAATTCCTCATCCGCAAATCCAACCTTCCCGTAGGTTATTTTCTTTTGTCAACGACGACATAATTCTACGAACAAAATCTTGATATAATTTGAAAAATCAAACGACAAGTCCAAGGCAATAAATATATATTTTATATTTCTAATATTAAACAAAGGGATTCGCAAACAAAAGGGCCAATGCTACAACGAGTCCATAAATTGTTAAAGCTTCCATAAAAGCTAGACTAAGTAATAGAGTACCTCGTATTTTGCCCTCCGCCTCAGGCTGTCTCGCGATACCCTCTACAGCTTGGCCCGCAGCAGTCCCTTGACCAACCCCCGGTCCAATAGAAGCAAGTCCTACAGCCAATCCAGCAGCAATAACAGAAGCGGCAGAAATAAGTGGATTCATGATAAGTTCCTCGTACCAAAAAAAGAAATAGTTAATGATACAACTACCCAACCAATTATGACTTAATTATTACGTCGTAGGATTCATCCAATCCAATAGAAGTAACTAAGAACTTCTAGTTGAAATAATAGTATTAGTGAATCATCAGAACTACTTCGATATCTCCTTTTGAGTTTCTATCGGAAGAGTCTTTTGAAATCCATACAACTTTAGCTCTTCCGTTTATTGGTTCCGAACTGGTATTTGAATTCTTACATCTTTTTTGTAATTTCATCGGTTTTTTTATTCAATTCACAGTAACAAGTAAACGGAAAGTAAAGGACTTCTGCTGAAAATGAGAGGGGTAGGTCAAAGGAATCTATCTTTAATTTATATAACACATATACATGTCTTTCTTCCATAACGTAAACCAACTGTTTATCTTTGATTCAATAGGATAGGATTTGAAGGATTTGAGAATCAATTCCCAAAATATCTCCAAGAGTTTACTTTTTTTATTTCCTTTTTGTTTATCATTATTTCAACGGATCTAATCTAACTACACAAATTGATTAGTCCAAATCATCTCATACAAATATTATTATTATATTGATTTATGTTCATACAATTTGTTAGTTATTATTTTATTATTGTTATTTTTTACTAGTTTTGTTTGTCCAATACGTGAATAAAATAAACTAAAACGGGAATCCTTCGCTCTTTTCTCCTTTTTTTTGAATCACATGTCCTAGACATATACTCCAAGCATTCTTATTCTATTATTTATTCTATTATTTCAACTAATTGAAATAATAGAATATATGGGGTATAAATAGAATATTCGTTGGGGGGGGGTATGCTAGTAAGTGGACGGAAGATAACTTTAGGAAAAAGAGCATTTTTGTCTCTTTACCTTTTTTTTGCAACTCTCTAATATCCTACTATCTAATATCGTACTTTTTTGGTTTTGCTATTCCTTTACTATCGTATATGACGTAGTTGTATATTCCTTAAATAAATTATCTTGAACCAAATGCCTGCTGTTATTTATTGTTTTGAAAAAAACAACAAGACTGTTTCAATGATGGCCTTCCATGGATTCCCCTATATAAGCCGCGGCTAGGGTTGCAAAAATAAGAGCTTGAATACCACTTGTAAATAATCCAAGGAACATAACAGGTATAGGAACCACCGAAGGGACTAAAGAAACAAGAACAACAACGACTAATTCATCAGCTAAGATATTCCCGAAAAGTCGAAAACTAAGCGATAAAGGTTTTGTGAAATCTTCTAAGATGTTAATCGGTAAAAGGATTGGAGTTGGTTGAATATACTTACCGAAATACCCCAATCCTTTTTTTGTAAGACCCGCATAGAAATATGCCACTGACGTGAGTAAAGCCAAAGCAACGGTAGTATTTATATCATTCGTGGGTGCAGCTAACTCTCCATGAGGTAATTGTATGACTTTCCAAGGTAAAAGAGCTCCTGACCAATTAGAAACAAAAATAAATAGAAACATAGTTCCAATAAAAGGAACCCACGGACCATATTCTTCTCCAATTTGAGTTTTACTAACATCTCGAATAAATTCAAGAACATATTCGAAGAAATTTTGACTCCCATTCGGAATGGTTTGTGGGTTGCGAACAGCTATAGTAGCCGAACCTAATAAGATAGCAATTACAACCCAAGAAGTCATAAGTACTTGGCCATGGACTTGGAAACTACCTATTTGCCAATAGAAATGTTGGCCTACTTCCACACCCGATACATCGTACAAGCCTTTTAGTGTTAGTGTGTTTACTAGAAAATTCATATTACCCCCTAAAATAAAAAAAAATTGACCCTTAATTTTTTTTGATTCAACCATCTCTTTGCCTACTTGAATCTGATATTTTGAATACCAACTAAGATTACTATTTTGAATAGTAACTAATCACATAATATCCCGGTTACTCTTATTTAGTTTGTTTTGAAAAATTCAGAAATAGCAATCAACTTAAAAATATATGAGAGTTGCGAAGTAGGTTATTTATCATATTATTAATCAAGGATTTTTTATATAGCTAAAATGTCCTTCACAAATTGCGAATACTAATTTGTTAAGAATTAATCGGATTGAAGATATAGCATCATCATTCGCTGGAATCGAGATATCTGCTAGATTAGGGTCACAATTTGTATCAATTAAACAAATTGTTGGAATTCCCAAAGCGAGACATTCTCGTAGAGCTGTATATTCTTCGTGCTGATCGACGATGATTACAATATCGGGTAAACCTGTCATATATTTAATCCCGCCCAGATATGTTTGCAAACGAAATAATTGTCTTTTGAACACGGCTGCATCTCTTTTTGGAAGACGGCTAAGTCTCCCTGTTTTTTGTTCCATTCTCAAGTCCCTGAACGTATGAAGTCTCGTTTCTGTAGTAGACCAATTCGTTAACATACCGCCGAGCCATTTTTTATTAACATAATGACACCGAGCTCGTATTGCAGCCCAGGCTACTGAATCAGCTGCTTTATTTTTGGTACCAACAATTAAGAATTGTTTTCCTCTACTTGCTGCCTCAAAAACCAAATCACAAGCTTCTGATAAAAAACGAGCAGTTCGAGTTAGATTTGTAATATGAATACCCTTACGCTTTGCAGAGATATACGGTCCCATTTTAGGATTCCATTTCCGAGTACCATGACCAAAATGAACCCCTGCCCCCATCATCTGTTCTAAATTGATGTTCCAATATCTTCTTGTCATTTCTCCCCACACCCCCCTTTTTTTTAAGAGACGAGGAACCCTGAACTCAAATAAAAGGTTGTTCCGATGGAACCTTCTACTCTACCCTATAAATTGGACGTAGAGCCACGACCCAAGCAATTCTATTCTTTTCTAGACATTTATCTTTTTATTATTAAATCAAATGACTGCACCAAATCAAAGAAAGTAGTGAAAGGGATGAATCCTTTCTTAGCAATCCTAAAATCCGATAAATGGTTGTTCTGATGTATCGTGGAAATCCTTTGAAGGGGGATAATCAAACAATTTGCTGTGGTAAAACAAAATGTCTCTCATTTCTCCATCAAATCGATTCTTTTTTTTTGTTTCCAAAGGAATCTTGTTATATTGTTTTGAAGGATGCACGAATCCTTTGAATCCGGTCCCGCCAGGTATCATCCCCCCCAAAACAACGTTTTCTTTCAAACCTTTCAACCAATCGATACGCCCCCGTAGAGCTGCTTTTGCTAAAACTCGAGCAGTTTCTTGAAAACTCGCTTCCGATATGAAGCTTTGAGTATTGAGAGATGCTCTTGTT